TTTGATAGAATAGATAAACTTTTTTATTTTTCGTTTGATATATGGGGGCTAAAAAAAGAAATTCTTCGCAATTTCATGTGGAAAAATAAAAAAAATCAAAAAATTGATAAAAAAGACGAAGAACAATCAAAAATAGAAGAAAAAAGACGGATAGAAATTTCAGAAACTTGGGATAGCTTCCTATTTGCTCAAATAATAAGAGGTTATCTCTTAGTAACTCAATCTATTCTTAGAAAATATATTATATTACCTTTATTGATAATAATTAAAAATAGCGTCCGTATGTTATTATTTCAATTTCCCGAGTGGTCTGAGGATTTAAAGGATTGGAAACGTGAAATGCATGTTAAATGCACTTATAATGGGGTTCAACTATCCGAAACCGAATTTCCAAAAAACTGGTTAACGGATGGTATTCAGATAAAAATCCTATTTCCTTTTTATCTTAAACCTTGGCATAAATCGAAATTTCAATCATTTCAGAAGGCTCGACTAAAAAAAATAAAAGACAAAGGAGAACAAAATGATTTTTGTTTTTTAACAGTTTGGGGAATGGAAACCGAACTACCGTTTGGTTCTGCCCAAAAAAAGCCTTCTTTTTTTGAACCCATTTCTAAACAATTAACAAAAAGAATCAAAAAATTTAAAACTAAGTCTTTTCTGGTTTTAAGGATTTTCAAAGAAAGAGCAACAATTTTCCTAAAAGTCGCAAAAGAAATTAAAAACTGGTTTCTCAAAAACTTTCTTTTTATAAAAGGAAAAATAAAAGACCTTTCAAAACGAAATCTAATTTCATTATTTGGCCCGAGAGAAATATATGAATTAAATGAAACTCAAAAAGATTCAATAATGAGTAATCAGATGATTCATGAACTATCTGTTCAAAATAAATCCATGGAGTGGACAAATTCTTCACTCAGCGAAAACAAAATAAAAAATTTGATTAATAGAATAAAGACAATAAGCAATCAAATAGAAGAAATTTCAAAAGAAAAACAAAACCTAACTAATAGTTGTAACAAACTGCGTTATGATTCTAAAAAAATGGAGTCATCAAAAAAAATTTGGCAGACATTCAAAAGAAAAAATACCCGATTAATTCGTAAATCCATTTTTTTTGTTAAATTTTGCATTGAACAATTGTCTATAGCTATTTTTCTAGGTATCATTAATATTCCAAGAATTACTACACAACTCTTTTTTGAATCAACAAAAACAATTCTTGATAAATATATTTACAAGACTGAAGAAAATGGAGAAAAAATTAATAACAAAAAAACTACCATTTATTTTATTTCGACTATAAAAAATTTAATATCCAATTCCAATAAAAAAAAAATTAGTTATAACCTATGCTCTTTATCACAAGCATATGTATTTTACAAAATATCACAAATTAAAGTTAGTCACGTTTCTAAATTTTCTAAATTAAAGGCTGTTCTTGAATATAACAGATGCATAACATCCTTTTTTCTTAAGAATCAAATAAAGGATTTTTTTCAAGAACAAGGAATCTTTCATTATAAATTGAAAGATAAAACCCTTTTGAATTCCGAAGTAAATCACTGGAAAAACTGGTTACGAAGTAATTATCAATACAATTTACCTCAGATTGCGTGGGCTAGATTAGGAACCCAAAAATGGAAAAAGAAAATAAACCAAGATTATCTAGTTCTAAATCCAAGTTTAACCAACGAGGATTCATATGAAAAAAAGAAATTTGATAATTACCAAAAAAAAAGTTTTTTTGAGGCCGACTCGTTATTAAATCCAAAACATAATTTAAAAAAGGATTCTATATATAATCTTTTTTGCTACAAATCCATTAATTCTACAGAAAAAATTTTTGACATGTCTATAGGTATTGCTCGAGATAATTGTTTAGTCTCTTGTTTTCTAGAAAAATATAATATTCGGGGTATAGGGGAAATTCGGCATAGAAAATATTTGGATTGGAGAATTCTAAACTTTTGGGTTACAAAAAAAGTAAATAGTGAACCTTGGGTTGATACCAAGAATAAAAAAAAATATATTAATACTAAAGTTCAGAATTATCAAAGAATTGATAAAATAACTAAGACGGGTCTTGCCAATAAAAAAAGAAACTTTTTTGATTGGATGGGAATGAATGAAGAAATACTAAATCATCGTAGAAAAAATTTTGAATTTTTTTTCTTTCCAGAATTTTTCTTATTTTCTAGTACATATAAAATGAAGCCGTGGGTCATACCAATCAAATTACTTCTTTTAAATTTTAATGAAAACATAAATGTTAATAAAAAGATCACTGGAAAGAAAAAAGGTTTTATACCATCAAATGAAAAAAAATCCCTTCGATTTTTTAATCTAAATAAAGAAGAAAAAGAATCGGCCGGTCAAGTAGAGCTTGAATCAGATAAAGAAAAAAAAATAAATCCCGAATCAGCTCTATCAAACCACGAAAAAAATATTGAAGAAAATTATGAAGAATCGACGATAAAAAAACGTAAAAATAAAAAACAATACAAAAGCAATACAGAAGCGGAACTTGATTTATTTCTCACAAGATATTCACGTTTTCAATTGCGATGGAATTCTTTTTTTAATCAAAAAATTCTCAATAATGTAAAAGTATACTGTCTCTTGGTTAGACTAAAAAATCCAAACGAAATAGCGATATCTTCGATTGAAAGAGGAGAGATGAGCCTAGACATTCTAATGATTGAGAAGAATTTCACTTTTGCTAAATTAATGAAAAAAGGAATATTGATTATTGAACCTGTCCGTTTGTCTGTACAAAACGATGGACAACGTATTATATATAGAACCATAGGTATTTCGTTGGTTCATAAAAATAAACATAAAATAAATAAAAGATACAAAAAAAAAAGCTATATTGAAAAAAAAACAATTGAAAAATCCATTACAAAATATCAAAACAAAACTGTAAATAGAAAAAAAAATCATTATGATTTCTTTGTCCCTGAAAATATTCTATCCCCTAAACGACGTAGAGAATTTAGAATTCTAATTTGTTTCAACTTAAAAAAAAAAAATGCGAGGGATAGAAATTCAAGATTTAATAAGAATATTCAAAACTTGACCACAGTTTTGGATACAAAGAAGGATCTTGCTAAGGATAAAAATAACCTAATTAAATTCAAATCCTTTCTTTGGCCCAATTTTAGATTAGAAGATTTAGCTTGTATGAATCGCTATTGGTTTAATACTACTAATGGAAATCATTTCAGTATGATAAGAATACACATGTATACGCGATTTCCAATTCATTAATGATAGATCCTTTTTACCTATATATAATATATATAGTAAGTTCCGGTATATGAAAACAACTGTATGAAATATTAGGGATTATTTTAAATTAAATCTTTATACATGATATTATTTTAATCAATGACATAGATACCAATCAGAGCAGATCCATAACTAAATTAACAGAATCCTGCTTTTTTAGATCTAAATTAAGATTTTTTTTCTAAAATGAAGAATTAAATTAAATTAGGATCCTTGTACAAAAAAACTACCATTATTATTACTGATCAGTTAAATTAATATCTTTCAATTCATATTAAAAAGGGAAGGATTTCTTTTTATGATAAAAAATGCATTCATTTCATTTCAAGAACAAAAAGAAGAAAGCAGGGGATCTGTTGAATTTCAAGTATTCAGTTTTACTAATAAGATACGAAGACTTACTTCACATTTGGAATTGCACAGAAAAGATTATTTATCTCAGAGGGGTCTACGAAAAATTCTGGGAAAACGTCAACGACTGCTGGCTTATTTGTCAAAAAAAAATAGAGGACGTTATAAAGAATTAATAAATCAGTTGAATATTCGGGAATTAAAAACTCGTTAAATTCAAAAAGTGTGAATTAGTTAATTTTTTAGATCTTGAATTTTTTGATAAACTTCTTTTTCAGCAATCTAATTCATGCCAGAACGAATCAAGGAAAAACTTATGAAGAGACCAGTTACAGGAAAAGATCTTATGATAGTCAATATGGGACCTCACCACCCATCCATGCATGGGGTTCTTCGCTTAATTGTTACTCTAGATGGTGAGGATGTTGTTGACTGTGAACCCATATTGGGTTATTTACACAGAGGAATGGAAAAAATTGCAGAAAACCGAGCAATTATACAATATTTACCTTATGTAACGCGATGGGATTATTTAGCTACTATGTTTACAGAAGCAATAACAGTAAATGGACCAGAACAATTGGGAAATATTCAAGTTCCTAAAAGGGCCAGCTATATCAGAGTAATTATGCTAGAATTGAGTCGTATAGCTTCTCATCTGTTATGGCTCGGTCCTTTTATGGCAGATATTGGTGCACAGACCCCTTTTTTCTATATTTTCAGAGAACGAGAATTTGTATATGATCTATTCGAAGCTGCCACTGGTATGAGAATGATGCATAATTTTTTTCGTATTGGAGGGATAGCGGCTGATTTACCTTATGGTTGGATAGATAAATGCTTGGATTTTTGTGATTATTTTTTAACAGAAGTTGTTGAATATCAAAAACTTATTACACGAAATCCTATTTTTTTAGAACGGGTTGAAGGAGTTGGGATTATTGGTGGGGAAGAAGCAATAAATTGGGGTTTATCCGGACCAATGCTACGCGCATCCGGAATACCATGGGATCTTCGTAAAGTTGATCGTTATGAGTCTTACGATGAATTTGAATGGGAAATTCAGTGGCAAAAACAAGGAGATTCATTAGCTCGGTATTTAGTACGACTTAGCGAAATGACAGAATCCATAAAAATAATTCAACAGGCTCTGGAAGGACTTCCGGGGGGTCCCTATGAGAATTTAGAAAGCAGAGGCTTTGATAGAAAAAGGAATCCAGAATGGAATGATTTTGAATATCGATTCATTAGTAAAAAACCTTCTCCTACTTTTGAATTATCGAAACAAGAACTTTATGTAAGAGTTGAAGCCCCAAAAGGGGAATTAGGAATTTTTCTCATAGGAGATCAAAGTG